ATCTAGAATGACTGGAAAAGTGGAAACAAGGCCAGATATAACTTGATCGTTATGAGAAAATCCAAAATCTTGGTAGATAGAGCCAATCATTAGTTCCCAACCATGGGGTGAATGGAATCCGATACATAAATCGGTTAATAAAAGAATAGAAAATGCTTTTATTGTGTCGCTTAGATTATATAGGAATTCTTGAACCCAAGAGTTAAGAGTAATAAGTTCTTTATTACCTATAATAGAATAACCACTTAGAATAACGAAACAGATTATATTGGTCGAGAAGGACAAAATTGTATGGATACAATCTTCATTGTGTAGCTGAATCAATTGAATCGTTTCTTTATGGATTCCTATACGAAACTTTTTTAGATGTGTCTCCGGGTATTCCTTTATCATCTCGTCCAACAGTAGGAGCTCCTCTAATTCTAGGAATTTTTCTAGAAGACTCTTTTCTGGAATATCATTCAAAAGAGTTTCGGATTGCTTGGTATTCCACCAATTAGTAACCCAAGATTCCAGACTTTTATTAAATGCTAGAAAGCTCCACCAGGGTAAACAGACTGTAGATACAAAAAATAGAAGGGGAATAAATGCTTTCTTTTTTGCCATTTTTTTATAAAATTAAAATTTAATAAAGTGGCCTCATTCGTCGCCTCTACGCGATCTAATATTTTAATTTTCTTTTTCATTTCACCAAAATGAGTGCTATTCCAAGGTAGCGAATCGTTCTCTGTTTTTTATTTGTGATTCGGTAATTAGTCCTTGATTTGATAATTTTGAAGAATCTTACAAGAATACAGAAATCGACTAAGAATAAGAGTCCGCTTCGAATGCGAAAATGCGAAAAAAAGTTTCCAGCTATTTCAACTGGTCAAATCCGAAGCAATTCCTTTCTTTAGGTGAATCCCCGAAAACCCGCTTTAGTTAAGGAATTCGGATTTCGAGACAAAAAACTCTCCAAATAGTGCAAAAAAAATCCGCTGTCTACCATAGCACAAAAATAATTGAGATAATTTTCTAAATGGGATGATCAAAACCAAAAAGGGGGGTAGCAAATTTTTGAGTTATTCATTAAAGAGAAGAGAACGAAAGAGGGGAGAAAACGAAACATCACGAAAAAAAAATTTACATGAGCTATTTGTCTCTAGCCTATCCATTCAAAATATTGAAACTAAAAGCAAAAATTTTCTTTATTTCAAAATGTTTTGGGATGAATCTATCCTTATTTCGATTTGTTGCTAATGAATTGCGGCGAGTGGATTTCCATACGCATAAAATCTCTTTTTTGCAGACAAAAACAACCCCCCTTGATGTTCCATATAATATACGTTTGCTTTAACTCAAAGGTACGTTCTGACGAAAATTTCGTTAAATTATACCATGGAAAATTTGGGGATTGTAGAGTTTTTCTACCCCCAGTCGAGAATCAGAAAATATTCATTGTTCGATTCATTTCAAAAAACTTCAATCGGGACGCGCAAGAAATAGGCCAATTCAGCAGCTTTTTGTTCCATTTCTCGTGGAGTCAAATTCTCATCAGTACGAGTCAAAGGAACGGCCCCCTGGCCTCTGATTTCTAAATAAAGGACACGACGAGGGTAAATACCCTCTTTAAGTTCTATTCTGATAGACTGAATATCATTTATAAGGAAGCGGAGGGAGATGCGACGATTTTTTCCCGGAAATCCCCAACGAAAAATACACACTATTCCTTCTTTTTTATCGAATAGATCATAACCACTACCTACATTCCACGAAATTGTGCACCACAAATAGCAGCTAATAAAGATACCTGCGATCCCATAGAAAGACATCACGATCCCCTGTGGGAAAAAAATGATTTGTTGAGAGGGAAATAAAGATATCAAATTCCTACCAAGATAGCTGGAAGTTCCAACTAATAAAAATCCTAATGAACCTAAAAAAAGGATAAAGGCCCAGCAGAAATTACTTGTTTTTCGAGACCCCCTTATAAGTTCTATCCATATACGTTCTGATCGCCAATTCATACTAATCTAGTTGCATTTAATTTGACTTAATTGAATTGATAGAATAACCAAAATGAATTTCACTTATACTTTACTTACCGACTTAACGCTATTTTGTTTCTGAAGTAACTCTCATCAACTAGCACTATTCTAATGTGAACCTGTCGGGGTAATTCATAAAAAGCGTTCGATCGAAAAAAAGAACGTCCCACCCCGCCCTAGATATCTACAAGCATTGACTTTCTATTTCAAAAATGGAACCGACCCGTCCTGATCTATTGATTTGAAAAAAGTGAAAACGAATTTACCCCTATAGCAAGTTTCGCATGTCTTGCACTTGTGTTTGAAAGAAATCATGCATTATACCATATTCCACTTTCCAATAAATAGATAGATATCCGGGTTATGATTCAATCAAGTTTAAGTCTTGAAAAAATGTGATTTTGCCTCACCATCCAGCCTAAAAAATCTTGTTTTTTTGAACATGAAGAAATAAAGAAGCCATTGCAATTGCCGGAAATACTAAGCCTACGAAAGGCACAAAAAAAGAGGGAAAGTTTATATCTGTCATAGAATGGGTACCTCGATTTACTATTTGTACCTGTTTGTTATATTGTTCTAAAATTATCTTAACTTAATTAGAATTCTAATTCTATATAATTATACTAATTATATCTAAGTGAGTATAGTATATATTAAGTTCAAGAAATGTAGAACTAACTAAATGAACTTAATTAGCCTTCTCCACAAAAATATATGTTTTATAATCCACTTTTTTATTCTTCATCTTTTCTTCTTCTTTTGCTCTTGTCTTTTTATTCAATATCAATAAAGAAAGAGTTGCTTACAAAGTTCCGAAAGATTCGTTATAATCGGATCCAAGAGATATTCTTTTGTTAGTCAAAACGGAAAGTCTACGACAATAAATATATTAAGATGCAAAAGGCTTTTTTTTTAGAATTTTACAGATGTAAGAAAGGAAGATAAAATTCGTTTTATTTGCCAAATTTTCAATTTACAGAAGTAAGAATGTTGATAGAATAGAGGTTCTCTGATTAAGAATCAGGAATCTAATATGAAGTCAAATATAAAAAAATGTATCTGCAACTTTTCATTCTGTATATTATATATAGTTATTATATTATAGTTTAGAGTTATAGAAATAGAATTTGGATGGCAACCATGAAAACCCCATATCCATTATTCTATTATGATTGATTCTTTATCATATCATTTTATCATATCATTTTTGCTTTGATTAATTACGATAACTAACTACTTTTTTGTCACAAATACAAATAAAAAAATTTACCTTACTGCTCGATCGAATTTTGATTCAAAGGAAAGAAAGCGTGCAACTGAAATAACTCACTTAGAACGCCTTTTAAAGGATTACGTGGTACAATTAGATCAAATAAACCCTTATCGAATAAATATTCAGCTTCTTGTGAACCTTCAGGTACTGTCGTATTCAATGTTTCTTCAATTACTCTTTTACCCGCAAATGCAATGTAGGCGTTGGGTTCGGAAATAATGATATCTCCCAACATACCAAAACTAGCTGTCACCCCTCCAGTAGTAGGGGATGTAAGAATTGATACATAGAATAACTTTTTATTCGATTGATAATCAAATAAAGCCGACGATATTTTAGCCATTTGCATCAAGCTCAAACTTCCTTCTTGCATGCGTGCCCCACCGGAAGCACACACTATAATAAGGGGTAGATTTTGATTAGTAGCATACTCAATCAAACGAGTGATTTTCTCTCCTACTACAGATCCCATACTACCTCCCATAAACTGAAAATCCATAACCCCTATTGCTACAGGAATGCCATTTAGTTGACCTATACCTGTTTGAACGGCTTCGGTTAACCCTGTCTCTTTTTGATAAGAATTAATACGCTCTTTATAGGGTTCCTCTTCCGAATGAAATTCAATGGGATCCGTTGAGACCATGTCTTCATCCATAGGATCCCAAGTACCCCGATCAATCGAGAGTTCGATTCTCTCTGAACTACTCATTTTCAAATGATATCCGCATTCATCACAAATGTTCATTTTTGACTTCAACAATTTCTTATAATTTAATTCATAACAATTTTCACATTGAATCCATAAATTCCTGTATTTTTTAGTGACCTCAAGATTCTTATCCCTACCATTTGTCTTAGTGGTAGTCTGACTTTCATCAAAAATGTAATTATCACTGTAATTGTCACTATCACCTAAAACAGAACTATCAATACGCATTTGAGAATGAAGATAACTGTCAATACAACTATTAATGTGATTATTCAAACTAGATTTAGTATCGTACATGTAAAGATCATAATGAGTATCGTCATTTTTCGATCCATTCCCATAACTAGAATTCCAATAATTAGAAAAATTTTTTTGGAGTGAACTCCAAAAAGAATGATCATTTTCAATCTCAACAATCTGATTTTCAATATCAAAAAAAATGGAATAAGTTTCCCCCTTACTATCCCTAACTAAAAAAGTATCATCAGAGATGAAATTCCGAATGTCCCTGATACCGAATAAAAGATCAAAATTGCTGTAACTAGAACCATTACTCCAACTATGAATGTTTTTTTCTGTATAATTTCGACTCGTATTTTCACTGCTACTGGTATTGTCAATAGGATCAAGACTGCTCATTGATTTACTTAGCCCACACCTATGTTCGAACTCCTCCTTAGACAACATCGAATTAAACCACCACTTTTTCATAGAGCTTTCTTGTCCCCTATTTGCATGAAAAAAAAAAGATGAATAGTCATTCGATGATAAAGTCATTTGAAATTTTCATTTACTAAAAAAAAGCACTCGGATTATTAACTAAAAATGAGTGAGCACTAAAAGATTATCCTTTGTAAGAATCCGTGTATCCCTCCACTCTCTCTATATGATAGAACTTTTTTTTTCAGTTGGAATAGAAAAAAGAAAGAAAAGGACAATATACAGGATGGGTAGAAGGGGATCTTATACTTGACTCGCTATCCGCGGT